AAACAAATAAGAGGACTATATATATGTCTATATGGCATTTGCTAACGGCAGTTTCACTAAAACTGAGGTAGTTTTTGGGGTGACAAAAACAGTAACCAAAGAGACTCTCATGGTCTCTGCGGCGGCCGTTTTTGGCACATTCGCAAGTCTCACTTATGCCGTGAATGGCTTGTTTTGGTGGATGGTTGGGAAACCACGGCTGTCTAAGCAAGACCGCTTAGCGCGAGTCGTGATGATCTTAGACCTGAAGCAGTACAGTTTAGAACGCAGAAAGATTGAGTCGAGCAGACGGATCCAACGGATGGCGAAACAGGTAGATACAATTCAGCGGATGCCGAACGGTCCGAAGAGAGAGAAGCTTCGTGGAAAGTTGAATAAAACAATAACAGACCATGTAATTGCTCTGAAATCAAAGGATATTCCGAGATTCACCTTTTCAGTTAACCTACTCGAAGAGGCGAAAGAAAAGCTCGAAGAATGATTTTGATTTCGGTATGATGGTGTCAGTCCGGCGGTTTTGCTGCTTGACTGAGAAAAAGATGGACAAGGTATACAAGTTCTAAGACTAAACATTTAAATGCTTCTCTATGTTGGATCCATAACGAATTCATAATGAATTCTATGGGTCCTTGGGGTTGGTATATTCTTTTAGATCCGGTAATATAGGGTTGTGCATAAGGGTTATAGTCCCTCTATTCCCAATCACACTCAAAAAAAAGGCCTATCCCCCTAAAATCGATCCGCTTTTTCATCCGCGGTTCCATTGTTTCTGATTCACTCTACGGTTTGCCAACTGGATCGGAGCAGAAATGCTCCTCTGTTATCACAAGTCCTTGAGATGTACGATATACGTACAAAAGAACATCTCTGAGTAAGGAATCGCCCTTTGAATCATTCACAGTACATATCTTGATTCTTAATTCAATGAAACTTATGTTTGATTGCGCTCGTATCTACAGACCCTAATTACCTTATTCATTGCTGAATTCTTCTCAAGATTCTCAAATATCGCAGCACAGAATGTGATACGATGAGATAGATGGAAATGCAATAGAAACAACGGGTTACCTACTCCTAACGGTCAAAGCGAGCCCTTTCACTCTGAATTCTTTAATTCAGAATGAATCAAATCTCCCCAAGTAGGATTCGAACCTACGACAGATCAGTTAACAGCCGACCGCTCTACCACTGAGCTACTGAGGAACAATGGGAGATCTCATAGAGTGAAATTTCAGAAAGAAAAAAAATGACCAATCTGAGCCCGAAGCTTCCTTCGTAACTCACGGAACTTCTTCCTGGTTGCTCCGTTCCGTGCCTCATTTCCTATCGAACCCCAATCTATTTCATTTTATTCCATCCATATCCCAATTCCAGTCATTTACTATCCCTTTGGTGTCATTAACATTAACATAAGAGATATCGTTTCTAGTCTATTCGAGTCTAGCTGTTTCTATATTATATAGAAATAGAAGAGAGTCATTTTAGGTACAAAAAAATCCTTATATTATTCACCATTCCTGATAATTTTATTCAACCCAGAATAATTCAAATTGTCAGGACTGTCTTATTCTATATTCTATTCTATAGATTTCCATACTAAAAGTAAAAAGGTTTCCATTGTAAAAGTAAAAAAAACCACAACCCAAGAGGGCATTGTCATGTTCAAATTGTTTTTCCACGCATTCCAAAGGAAAGTGGCACGTTGTTTGATCGGACTTTTCCCAAGTTTGGTGAAAAGCTTCCGAATCTACAAGGGTCTCTTTCGTTTTCTCTTCTCGTTTTACACAGATCTGGTAACCATGTTTGACATTGACAACCTGGCGCGATCTATAGTGTCAATATTCAAGTCCTTATCCTTAATAGTGTCAATATTCAACTCCTTATCCTTAAATGCTCTTATTTGCCGTTTGGGGCTTTTCTTCCGCCCGAAAAGGGAGCCGAAACCTCCATCAAATCCGAGAAAGGGCAAAAAAGGAAAAAAACGGATTTGATCTATGAAAAGGGGGGGATTTCTTCCCCCCTGTCTCTGTTCTCTGTGGGTATTTTTGAGCTTTTTTTCGTTCTTATTCGCCCTTTTATTTAGCGAGATACTAAAAAAGGGCGAATCTTTTTGGTTTTATGCCATTTTGGTGGTTGCAACCTTCCTATTGGCATGTTGACAATATTGGATTGTCGAGGTATGATTTTATCATGGATAAATAGATCTGTTTATCCATGATCCAAAACGGAAAGAGGTCTATCTATTTCTATAAAATAGATAGATACTAACCACAAAAATCTCTTTTGATCTGAGACAGATCGAAAAGAGAAACAAACATTCAATTCAATCAATCACACACAGGATCCATAAAATTCGAAATTATGGAATTCACCGGGTTATGATATTTCAACCTTAATCTCATTAACCATTTTCATTCTCTAGGGAGCTTCGGCTCAAGAGTGAAAAAATGACCATGTTGAAAACTCTGTGATCTCTCTTTCTTAGAGGGGCCGTCTTGCGTTGGGGGTTCTTTGGTAGTGTGAATTTCTTTTGGGGGTTTTTCTTCCCTAAAGATTCTTCGAATCCGCCGCGTCCTGCAGCGACGATTTGGGTTCGGGATCTTCCGACCTAAATGGAGGAGGGTGAGATGGAAGAGGGTGAACTCGCGGAGACTGAACTCATGGCGACTCAACTCGAGGAGATAGATCTGGAAATCAAAACTAAGATTGACCAAGTGTCAGCAAACCAATTCGAATTCATAGAACTCTCTAGCAAACTACACAAAGGCTATACCCTGCTAAACGCACGACTTTCCTCCTTAAAGCGAGTCGAGCGCCCGAGTGATTTAGTGAAAAGAAGGGATGACTAGTTGACAAGCGAGCTCAACCGCCGAAAAAAAAATTGGAGGAATCGATTTCCGTCTTACTCGAAGAAATTTCTGTCTTAGAAAAAGAGAAGGCCCGGTTACTAGAGAGGGCCCAGAAAGCTGCTGCTATTCCCTCCGCAGGAGCAGTCAAATTCCCGGGGTTAAGTTGAGCCAAAGGTCAATCACCCTGCGGCTCCACAAGGAAGCCCAATGCCCAATAAAGGCGCGTCTTCAGGTTCAAGAAACCGGCTCACTGCGCCAGGAGAAGGAGAATCCAGCGCTGCGGGGCAGGACGAGAGCTCCCCGGCGACCCCGGACGAGCTATAGTGGAACTAAGTATTTAGGGGGAATTCGAAAACCTCTCTTACGATATAGATTCGAATGAGGGTTCGGATAGAAAGGTACCAATCAGTAGGAATTCTTCTTTCTTCGGATATTGTATGTTGTAAAAAAGGTTCCCCTAAAATAAAAAGAACCTATCCCATTTTTTACCTAGGAATATTCTATGCGAGGCACGCGTATCTCTATTGTATGTTATCAAGGAAGTATCATCTAGGGAATAAATAGAATAAAATAAAAAGAATAATCCGAACAATACATGTCTTTCACATCCAACTCTAAACAATGAGCAACCTCTTCATTTTTGAATGGCGGTTCCAAAGAAACGTACTTCTCTGTCAAAAAAGCGTATTCGTAAAAATATTTGGAAAAGAAAGGGGTATTGGGCAGCGAGAAAAGCATTTTCATTAGCGAAATCTCTTTCTACTGGGAATGCGAAATTTTGTACGACAAAAAAAAAAAAAGAACCAAGTCTTGGAATAAGAAGAATCTGAATCAATATGACTCCCTGAATTGTCATTTTTCAAATGAAGGATTCCCATTAACTCATATTTTTCTTTTCAACGGATCAATACGAGACGAGACTGGTTATTGCGGTATGTAGAAGCAGAATCAGAAGTCCTCCGCTTACTGTATTCTCCATTTTTTGACGAAGTAGTGAAGGACAAGATACAAAGTTTTAGCTTTCTTTTTAGTAGGTTTTTCTAATTTGTGAGATGGGGGTTGTCATTTTCCTCATCGATTCACTTTTCATAATACACTAACTAAAAGAAAAGTCTTCTTTTTCCTTTAGGAAGGATTTTTTTGGATTATGGATTCCTAATATGTAGTCCAAATAAGGGTCCTATATTTGGGCTGTGGAATCCATCAAGATCTATATCTATATATAGATATAGATCTTGAGAGCTTTCTTTTCTTTCGAAATATAGAATCTTTTTTTTTTTTTTGAAGTACGCTAAAATTCCGAGAAAGATTGAAACCTTTTAGTTCTATGCCTGGATAGAGGACAGAACTATCTAGTTCCAACTGCTGCATTTCCATTCCAGGCGAAGTGAAACCAATGGAAAGCTCTTTGTGAAAGTGAAACCTAACACCCTACGATCCCACAATACTAAACTAATGATTGTGGAACGTTCAATTAGTAATTGAAACGAGTGTTTTTTCATTGATTGTCAGATTCCCTAAAAAAGATGTGATTGAATTGACTCCTTAGAATCTCGACGATTGAATAGGGATGGGCTATTATGTTTTCGAGTAAGCCGCTATGGTGAAATTGGTAGACACGCTGCTCTTAGGAAGCAGTGCTAGAGCATCTCGGTTCGAGTCCGAGTGGCGGCATCTTCGAAAAGAGATACAATAAATCCTATAATGAATGGAATTCCGGATTTCCATTCGAGTCTTGAAGGATCCCCCTTTTCTTTTTTATTTTAGGATTTGTTTATGATAGTCTCGACTTTACAACATATATTCACTCACATTTCTTTTTCGATCGTTTCAATTGTAATTAGTATTTATTTACTAACCTTATTATTAGTCTACGAAACGCTAGGACTCTATAATTCCTCAGAAAAAGGCATGATAGTTACCTTTTTCTGTATAACAGGATTGTTAGTTACTCGTTGGATTTCTTCGGGACATTTCCCCTTAAGTGATTTATATGAATCAGTAATGTTTCTTTCGTGGGGTTTTTCCATTATTCATATGGTTCCACATTTTAGGAACCAAAAAACCCATTTAAGCGCAATAACCGCGCCAAGTACTATTTTGACTCAAGGCTTTGTTACTTCAGGTCTTTTCGCAGAAATGCATCAATCCACAATATTAGTATTAGTACCTGCTCTCCAATCTCAGTGGTTAATGATGCACGTAAGTATGATGGTATTGAGCTATGCAGCTCTTTTATGCGGCTCGTTATTCTCCGTAGCGCTTCTAGTCATTACATTTCGAACACGCATAGATATTTTTGGCAAACAAAATCATTTATTAACAGGGTCATTTGTTTTTGATGAGATCCAATACACAAATGAAAGAGGCAGTGTTTTACGAAACACTTTTTTTCTTTCATTTCGAAATTATCACATGTATCAGTTGATTCAGCAATTGGATCGTTGGAGTTATCGTGTCATTAGTCTAGGGTTTCTCTTTTTAACCATAGGTATTCTTTCGGGCGCGGTATGGGCTAATGAAGCATGGGGGTCATATTGGAATTGGGATCCCAAGGAAACTTGGGCATTTATTACTTGGACCCTATTTGCAATTTATTTACATATGAGAACAAATCCAAATGTTCAAGGCACGAATTCCGCAATTGTGGCTTCTCTTGGATTTCTTATAATTTGGATATGTTATTTTGGGGTCAATCTATTAGGAATAGGATTCCATAGTTATGGCTCATTCCCATTACCATCGAATTGAAGAAGCGACCCAATCTATAGGAACATAGTCTGAAGTTTGTATGAGTTTTTGAGACCCATTTGAATCACTACTGGATTCAAATGGGTCTCAAAAACGCCAAACGTATCTGATTCGAATGGACTTCATTTTATTTTTCCTTAAGATAAGGAAAAAGAAGACTTCTTTTTTTTCATTGTCCAGCGAATGGTTTTTGAAATCATAGCATTATTTTCTATCTTATTCATGAAAACTATCTTATCTATAAAAGTCATTAGATAGGAGAGCTTCTACCTTGTCAACGGATAGTGAGAGAAGGAAATCCGGATAAATACCAATTACGGGTAGAAAGATACAGATCGAAACAAAAAGTTCTCGTGGTCCAGAATCCAAAAAAGAAGAGTTTGGGACGGGAAATTGCTTGTATCCATAGAACATCTGGCGTGACATAGATAATGAATAAATAGGAGTTACTATCATTCCAATTGCCAGTCCAAAAGTAATGAGTATTTTTGGCATTCAAAGAGATTTTGGACTGGTAATTATTCCAAAAAAGACTCCCAATTCGGCAACAAAACCACTCATTCCCGGCAATGCAAGAGAAGCCATCGAGAAGCTACTGAACATTGTAAATAGTTTCGGCATTGGGATAGCTATTCCGCCTATTTCGTCGAGATAAACAAGACGTATTTTATCGCAACTCGTTCCTGCCAAGAAAAAAAGCGCACCACCAATAATTCCGTGAGAAATGATTTGTAAGATGGCTCCATTTAGTCCTGTATCGGTTATAGAACCAATTCCTAGAATTGTAAAACCCATATGAGATACAGAAGAATACGCTATTCTCTTTTTGAAATTGCGTTGGCCAGGAGATGTTGAAGCTGCATAGATTATTTGAACTGTACCTAGTATCATCAACCAGGGAGAAAATAGAGAATGAGCGTGGGGTAAGAATTCCATATTGATCCGAACCCAATCCATACGCTCCCATTTTTAATAAGATTCCAGTTAGAAGCATACACGTACTGTAATGTGCCTCCCCATGGGTATCTGGTAACCATGTATGTAAGGGTATAATCGGTGATTTGACAGCATAAGTACTAAGAAATCCAAAATAGAATAGTATTTCCAATGGCACCGGATACGATTGATTCGCTGAGGTTTCAAAATGTAAGGTTGCTTCGTTGGAACCATAGAAACCTATGCCCAGAACTCCCATTAATAGAAAAACGGAACCCCCCACAGTGTACAAAAGAAACTTTGTAGCTGAGTACAAACGTTTCTTTCCTCCCCACATGGATAGAAGTAGGTAAACAGGAATTAATTCGCACTCCCACATGATAAAAAAAAGTAAAAGATCTCGAGAAGAAAATGATCCTATTTGGCCGCTGTACATTGCTAACATCAGAAAATGGAACAATCGTGAATCCCGAGTCACTGGCCCAGCCGCTAAAGTCGCTAAAGTAATCATGAATCCCGTCAGGAAAACGGGTCCGATGGAAATTCCATCGATTCCGAGTCTTCAGTGAAAATCCAAAAAAATGGATCCATCGAAAATCCTGTTCGAATTGGATTAAGGGATCATCAAATTGGAAATGATAACAGAATGCATAGGTCGTTAGAAGTAGGTCTATTGTGCATATAGAGAGAGTATACCACCGAATCATCTTATTTCCCCTATGAGGAAAAAATAAAATAAAAGAACCCGCGGATATCGGAAAATCACAATTATTGTTAACCAAGGAAAAGAATTCGTGGTAAAGACAAGATACACTTTGACCAAAAAACCCGTGCTCGAAATAATCTTTTTGATCGAGTACGGGTTTTTGTCGGTAAGGAGAAAAAAATGGGTTCAAGTAGAGTTTTCTAGAAGGTATCAATAAGCTAGCCCCATGCTTCGCGTTGTCTCATGCCATAAATAAACCCGGACACTCAAGAAATCTGTTGGACAAGCGGATTCACACCTCTTACAACCTACACAGTCTTCTGTTCTTGGGGCAGAAGCAATTTGCTTAGCTTTACATCCGTCCCAAGGTATCATTTCTAATACATCTGTGGGGCAGGCTCGCACACATTGAGTACACCCTATACATGTATCATAAATCTTTACTGAATGTGACATGGTATCTATCCACTTTTTGAACATCATAAAGTTTCGATCTAGTAAAATCATAAAGTAATCCTATATGGTAGACACCAGACGAATCGAGGGTTTACCAGAATCGATTTCGAATCAATCGACTTCTGGATCTGCTCATGAGAGCGGTCCAAGATACTTTGATTTATTACGTTTTAGTAAACATGGGCCTATGTTTGTTTCTATCGTACATACCAATTTGAATTGGTGAATATTCTATTCAGTAGTTAGCCCGCTATTTATTCAGCAAGTTCGATTGATACGAGTGGATTTTCTGTTAGGATGAATTGACGAAACAATCGCAGGTCCAATAGCGGCTTCAGCGCCTGCAATAGCTATCACCAAAATCGTGAAAATGTCTCCTTTTAATTGGCGACTATCAAAGAAATCAGAAAATGTTACGAAATTCAAATTAACCGCATTCAGTATAAGCTCAAGACACATAAGTGCTCTAACCATATTTCGACTTGTGATCAATCCATAAATACCGATAGAAAAGAAAAAGGCACTCAAAACAAGTTCATGTTCAAGCATCATTGACCAACCCCTCATCAATCTGGATTTATTTGCTTTCAATAGGAACAAAAACGCCGCCTTAATCCATTTTATTGACTAGAATCTCACAAGTCCAGAACAAAGGAAGGTATTGGTACTAGAATAGATTGAACGAAAACCATTTCCATTTGATACATGAAAAATATAAAAATGGAATTGAAGGGAAGGAAAATGGGTGTGATAAGAAGGAAGGCTTTTCAGAGGACAGAACTCTTTCATTCGAAGTCGTTCTTTTTATTACTGACGGGCCATAACAATTGCACCTAGTAAGGCAACTAAAAGAATGATAGAAATGAGTTCAAAGGGAAGAAAAAAATCGGTTGATAAATGAGTCCCAATTTGTTGACCATTATTTACAAAATCCTGCTCTACAATCTGGTTTGATCTTGTAGTCCAAATAATACCGTACCATGAAGTCTCTGGGACAGTAGTAATTAGTGAAACAAAAAGACTTGTACAAACCAGGGAAGTGACTCCTTCTCCAACGGTCCAAAGACCGAAATCCTTGTCATATTCTGAGTCATTCATGAACATCACAGCGAATACGATTAACACATTTATGGCCCCCACGTAACTAAGGAGCTGTGCAGCAGCTACAAAATGGGAATTCGATGGAATATGGAATAGGGATATACAAACCAGAACCAACCCCAAGGAAAAGGCAGAAAAAATGGGATTGCTAAGTAATACCACTCCGAGACCTCCTAATAGAAGAACCGATCCCAAAAATACTAAAAGAAAATCATGTATTGGTCCAGTGAAATCCATTATATGTCAAATAATAGAGAAATAAGCTTAAATGGTTTATGATCTTTTTGACCAGACCGGGAAAAAATAGGTTACCCGACTCTTTTTAGGATATGCTCTGAATGGAATCCAATCCTAGATTGGGGGTTGATATAGAAATTATCTAGATAAATAAATAGTAGTAATTTAGAGAGATGTAGATTTCGAAAAAATCATGGATGTATTTGTGCAAGACATGATTCTGAGCAATGAATCTGAAATCCGTTGTTAGTTTTAGTTACTTATTCGCCGAGCAAAATGGAAGATTTGCTCCTTTCGGATTTAGTAATAGTATAGTAATTGGAAATTGGAGTAATTGGTAATCGAATCAAGCGGTTTACACATTTTTGATTTGAGTCGAAGTCATAAAAAATCCGCAAATGTGGCAATGTCTGTCTGTGTTTTTCAAGTATCAAGTACTTAAAATATTTTGAGTCTCTACAAAAGATCAACGGTGTCGTATACGTATATAAGAGACATACCAAAATTTAGAGTCATAGGAGGGAAACACGCGATGGATATGCACCGGTTCTTAGAGCTCTGTAAAAAACTGGGAATCGCCTTGAAGGTTTTTATTCGGTTTAAAAGCAAACTCACCAAAAAGGCATGGCTCAGGCTATTCAACTTTCTGTTTCTGAAATACCGTCGGTACCTTTATTCTCGAGGACTCGTTTCCGAAAAAGAATGGGTTTACTCGGTAGGTAAATGGCTCCTTGGGCTTTTTATTGGGTTCTTTACAGTCGTGGAGATCCTTTTCGAAATTTATCTTTTTTTGCATCTTATAACCCTCTTTATTAGGTTCGTCAGGTGGTTAATTGAATTTTTCATTTGGTTGATTGGTTGGAGTTTCCATCCAAAAGTGCTTTTCGCCTTCCTTCTTTTCTTTTGTTTGGCTCGACTATTCTAGCTATTTGATCATTTTTTTGACCAAAATTGGGTCAAAAAAAGGATCAAATAGTCCATAGAATGCATTTGGATTCGATAATGTATATACATATATATACAACTAGTCAAAAAAATCCCAAGAGGTCATTGTCATGTTTCAACTAGCTACTCTAGTTCGTTTCTGTATGCGGATAACCAATTCCGTCGTTGTGGCCGGACTCTTTTATGGATTTCTGACCGCAGGGACCATAGGGCCCTCATATCTCTTGCTTCTCCGAGCTCGGGTTATGGAAAAAGGAAGCGAGAAGGATGTATCCGCAACAACTGGTTTTCTGATAGGGCAGCTCATCATGTTCCTATCGATTTATTATGCACCTCTCCATCTAGGATTGGGTACACCTCATAGAATAACTGTCCTAAGGCTACTCTATCTTTGGGTTTATTTCCTTTGGCGCACTGACAAAGACATTTTGGATTCGGTAGCGACCACTAGAAATGGAATGCGTAATTTATACACTCAATATGTATTCCTTACTAATATCATTTTTCCACTATTCAACCATTTCGTTTTGCCGAGTTCGACCTTACCCCGAGTAATCAGTATTTATATGTTTCGATGCAACAACAAGATGTTATTTTTAACAAGTAGTTTTGTTGGTTGGTTCATTGGTCACATTTTGTGCATGAAAGGGTTTGAGTTGGTATTATTCTGGATACGGCAAAATCGTTCTATTAGATTGAATAGGTACCGTGCGGCAGACTTTCGAAATTCTCTGGAGCGAATCTTTACCATTCTATTATTTCTCTCCTGCGTCCACTATTTAGATAGAATTCCGTCACCTATGAGTCTTAGGCCTAAGAAGAAAGAAAAAGAAACCTCGGCAACGGTAGAAAGGAGCCAAAGTGCGGACGAAACAGATGTAGAAATAGACACAACTTACAAACAGGGGCAAGAAGGCTCCGCCGAGGCAGACCTTTCCCCTTTTTCAGAAGATTCGAACAACCTAGATGAAAAACTAAAACTGAAAGAAAAGAAAGACTTCTTCTCAGAAATGCATCTTGCGACTTTTCTTTTCGACTATAACCGATGGTTTCGACCATTGCGATATATAAAAACGGATGGATTTCAAAAGGCTCTAAGAACTGAAATGTCAGACTATTTTTTTGATACAGGCCAAAGTGATGGAAAACAAAGAATCTCTTTTACATATCCGCCAAGTTTGTCAACCTTTTTTGAAATGATAGAAAGAAAGGGGTTTTTGGACACACCAGAAAAACTCCCCTCTGATGAATTGGATAATCATTGGATTTATACCAATGAACAAAAAAGAAATAGCCTGATCAACGAACTTTCCCATCGAATTGACGCTCTAGAAAGGGGGTCTCTTAATCTGGATGTACTCGAAAAAAGGACTCGATTATGTAATGATAATGATGAGACTGCACAAGAATGCTTGCCTAAAAGGACTCGATTATGTAATGATAATGATGAGACTGCACAAGAATGCTTGCCTAAAAGGACTCGATTATGTAATGATAATGATGAGACTGCACAAGAATGCTTGCCTAAAAGGTACGATCCTTTTTTGAATGGGCCTTTTCGCGGAACAATCCCAAAATTACCCCCAAGCGTTAAGAAGGAAAATGAGAAGGAAAATGAGAAGGAAAAGAAAAATGAGAAGGAAAAGAAAAATGAGAAGGAAAAGAAAAATGAGAAGGAAAATGAGAAGGAAAAGAAAAATGAGAAGGAAAAGAAAAATGAGAAGGAAAATGAGAAGGAAAAGAAAAATGAGAAGGAAAATGATTCTTTAATTACCCCTCCAGGGGATTCCAACGAAAAAGTGTGGATAAACAAGTTTCATGGTAGCCTTTTCCCTGATTACCAAGAATTTGAACAAAAACTAGATACATTTGAGGCACAATCAGTATTCTCAGACGAAGGAAAAATGGATTCGGAAAATCAAGTGCAATATTTCTTCGGTACAAGTACAACTGAACCAAAGGAGCAAACAATTCAAAAAAACACAAAGGAGGGACTTGACCTAAAAGAAATTGGGAAAACGGTTCCTCGATGGACATACCAATTGCTTGACGAGTCGAAGGAAATGGACCTGGCGGAAGCGGACCCAGACTTGTCTCACATTAGTTCAAGAATCTTCAAAACTGTATTCATTTTGGATTGGGAGGACTATTATACGAAGCGGGGGAGGGCGGAGGAGTATGATAAGGAGGATGAGGATACTGAGGAGATTCTAATACGTTATTCGAAACGCTCGGATTTGCATCGAGATTTAATCAAAGGATCCGTACGCGCTCAAAGACGTAAAGCAGTTAGTTGGAAACTCTTTTTTCAACCAAAGCTGCATTCCCCACTTTTTGCGGACAGAATAGATTATTCCCCAAGTATGAATCCAATCTTTAGGATCTTTAGGAATTGGATAGGAAAAGGCGCGGAAGTGAAAACTTGGGATTACGAGGAAGACGAGTCGCAAGAAGGAGAGGACAAGGCACAAGAAAGGGAGGATGGGGCGCTAGAAAGGGAGGACACGGTGGAGGATGAAGCGGAGAAGGCGGAGGAGAAGCGACTAGAAATAGCAGAACTGTGGGATAAGATTCCGTATGGGCACGGAATAAGGGGTTATTTGTTACTAGCCCACTCACCTCTTAGAAAATATATAGTATTACCCGCATTGATTATAGCCAAAAACTTTAGCCTTTTTTTATTATTTCCATTTCAATTCCCCCAAAAATTCCCCGAGTGGTACAAAGATTGGGACGAAGATTGGAAGGCATGGGGCAGAGAAATGCATGTTAACTGTACCCAAAATGGCATTATAATATCCGAAACAGAATTTCCGAAAAATTGGTTCACAGATGGTATGCAGATAAAAATCCTCTTCCCTTTCCGTCTTCGGTATAGTTTCCAACTCCAACCCCATCATAAACGGAAAGATCCAATGTCAAAGAAAAGAAAAAAAGCAAAATCTTGTTTTTTAACAATCAGGGGAATGGAAACTGAACGGCCTTTTGGTGCTCCCCGAGACGAACCTCATCCTCTTGAACCTATTTATAAAGAATTTGAAAAACAAATTAGAGAAGCGAAAAAAAAAAGTTTTCAATTGTTAAAAAATAAGGCAAAATGGATTCTAGATCCGTTTATCAAAATCACACAACTTGTTATCAAAATCAAACAACTTGTTATCAAAATCAAACAACTTGAAAAAGAAAAGCTAAATAAAATATTTGGAGTGAGGGAAGGGTATGAATTGAGTGAAACTCAAAATGATCCAAATTTTCTACTAAGGAATCAGATTGTGGATGAATCGTCTAGTCGAATTCAATCTATGGATTGGACAAAATCTGCACTTACAGAACAAAAAATAAAGGATCTGTCCGATAGGACAAGTACAATCAGAAATCAAATTGAAAAAATAACAAACGATAAGAAAACCAAATTTTTAATACCCGATAGAAATATTAGTCCTAGCGAGGCGAGTTTTGCTGAGAAAAGATTAGACTCCTCAAAAAACCTTTGGCAAATAGTAAAAAGAATAAATGTGCGATTAATAAGGAAAGGGCGCGTTTTTTTGGTATTTTTCATTGAAAGTATTTTCTCTCAAATTCTCATTCGTATTTCGAACAATATTCATATTGTAGAAATTTGTCTTGAATTACTTCAATTAAAAAAAAGAATTCTTGATACATACAGTTACTTTAAGCACAAAAATCACGAAGGAATTGATGAAAATCCAATGAATTGGATTTTGACTATAAGAAAGAAGTTTTCTAATTCTAATATTGGTAATCAAAATTCAAAGACTTTTTCTGAGATAGTTTCCTTGTCACAAGCATATGTATTTTTTAAATTATCACAAAGACCAGGTATTCACAAGTATCCCTTGAAATTTGTCCTTCAATATTCCCGAACATCTCTTTTTCTTAAAGAGAGAATAAAGAATTTTTTTGGAACACAAGGAATATTTCATTTCGAATCAAGGCATAAAGAACATGGAAATGGAGAACTGACTGAATGGAAAAACTGGTTAAGCGGTCAATATCAATATGATTTCTCTCAGACTGGATTGTCTAAATTTATGTCGCAAAAGTGGCGAAATCGGATCAATCAAAGTCGTAAGGTTCAAAATCTAGACGCACCAAGTTTGGATTCATATGAAAAAAATGAAAAAAACCAATTAATTCTTTTTGAGAAACAAAAAGAAAAAGCAGCTTCATTATCGGTTAAAAAAAAAAGAAAGAAATTTAAAAAACATTACAAATATGATCTTTTATCACAGAAATATCTTAATTATGGAGAAAGAAAGGATTTTTCTATTTATAGATTGCCATTACAAGGAAACGAAGGTCAAGGGATTCCCTCGAAGTACATCACGTATAAACCGGATTTTTTTTCTATCCGGAGATATAGTAGAAAAAATGCGCATAGAAAATATTTGGATTGGAAAATCATCTGTTTTAGAAAGACTAGACATATTGCGACCTGGATCAATAAAAAAACAAAGATTGCGACTCATTATTCTCCAATAATTACTACAATTGATAAAAAAGATCCGTTTTATTACGCGTACGCGATTCATAAACAAGTCAACTCATCCCAAAACAAAAAGAACTCCCAAAACAAAAAGAACTCCCAAAACAAAAAGAAAAAGCATCCTTTTGACTGGATGGGAATGAATAAAGCAAGACTAACTCAAACTCAGTGCAGTAAGAAATCGATTTATGAAAAATATAGGATGAAACCGTGGATCATACCAAGCAAATTACTTCTTTTCGAGTTTAATAAGAATATCAATATCCTTGATAGTCCTGAAAAAAAAAATACCAAAGAAGAAAAAGAAAAAAAAGAAAAAAAAGAAAAAGAAGAAAAGGATCTTGAATTAGAGAATCAAAATCAAGAAGAAAAAAAACCGCCCCGCCAAGAAAATCCTAGATTAAATCAACCAGATGAACAACAAGATGTTAAACAAGAGTCTAGCGCATCAGACATTGAAAAAGAGCAAAAGAAAGACAAGAAGAAGTGGAAACCGCCAACCGACCTAGACATCTTCCTGCAAAAGAAAAGGTATGTGGGTTTTAAGTTGACATGGACCAATCTTTGTGATGAAAATTTTATCACTTTTATCAATATCTCTAGTTTCCTGCTTAGGCTGAGAGATCCAAGGGAACTGGCTATATCCTTTTTTCGAAGAAAAGAAATGACTCTGTCCATTCTAAAGTATCATAAAACTAAACTTACTCTGGAAAGTGAACCTGAACTTACTCTGGAAAGTGAACCTGAACTTACTCTGGAAAGTGAACCTGAACTTACTCTGGAAAGTGAACCTGAACTTACTCTGGAAAGTGAACCTGAACTTATTACTCTGACTCTGGAAAGTGAACCTGAACTGACTCTGGAAAGTGAACCTAAACTGACTCTGGAAAGTGAACTGAAAACGACTCGGGAAAGTGAACTGAAACTGACTCTAGAAAGTGAACTTAAGCCTACTCTGGAAAGGGAAAGTGAACTTGAACCTCCAATTCCCGACGCGCTAGAAGGTGGAGAAATACAATTAAAACAAATTCATAGACCTAGAAAATGGGATGGTCCATTAATTATGTATCAAACTATTGCTATTTCACTAATCTATAAGAATAAACAACCAATTATTATTAATAGAAAAACGAATCGAAAATGCCAAGAAAAACAAAATGTTGATAGGAATGATTTTTCTGAATTCATTACAAAAAAAAAACACGAAAAGATGGTCGGGAATATAGATGAAAATCGTTATGATTTGCTTGTTCCTGAAAACATTTCATCTCCTAGACGTCGTAGAGAATTGAGAATTTTAATTTGTTTAAATTCCGGGAAGGGAAATCTGGATGTTGTGGGTAAAAAGAAAGTATTTTGCAACGAGAACAACGTAGATAGTCCACTTTTAACTAATAGCAAGCATCTTGATATAGAGCCAACTCCATTCATTAAATTGAATAAATTGAAATTGTTTCTTTGGCCAAATTATCGATTAGAAGATTTAGCTTGTATGAATCGCTATTGGTTTGATACTAGTAATGGTAGCCGTTTCAGTATGTTAAGGATAAAAATGTATCCACGCTTGAGAATTCGTTAATGATATATGTATCATAAGATATCGTTCTAACAGGTTCCCAAGTGTAAGAAGGACTATGGTCAAAAGGACATTTATTTCAGTTATTTCGCAAGAAGAAAACTCAGTTATTTTGCAAGAAGAAAACAAGGGGTCTGTTGAATTTCAAGTTGGATTAATTATTAATTAAATCAGTGTGTATTGATTAGTCTATATTGTATCCCAACTGAAAATGAATGCCATTATTTTTCCATTATTTTTATTGAATGCTTAAATCCATATCTGTAATTTGTACAAACTTTAAATAAACCAAGTGGGAGAAGGACTATGGTCAAAAGGACATTTATTTCAGTTATTTCGCAAGAAGAAAACAAGGGGTCTGTTGAATTTCAAGTATTCAGTTTCACCAAGAAACTAAAAAAAGTAACTTCTCATTTAAAATTACACAGGGACCTTGGCAAGGGATTTCTTCTAAGCTTATCTTTGCTCGGAGGAAATCGGAATGAACAATAAAAAACGGTGGCCTTGGATACTGACGACTATAGGCATGGCACTTATTTTTTGGGTCTTGGCTCCTAAGTTCCGCAGGGGGGACTTATTCAGATTCAGAAGTGAGCGGACGCAATCCATACAGACCATAATGGAGGCTTCGGCTCCAACCCCGAATACTGAGGATATGGTGAACTCTTATCCACTTTCTCGAGTTAAAATGGGAAGAGAAATTGTGAGTTCATATAACAGCTCATCTCACCTCTTACTATTGCCGGTACGTCGAATTTTACTCGTGGATTCTTCAAAAAGAGAGGCTCGAAGTTGGGGTGAAGCAGATTTATTCTTCTCAGCATCCCTTAGCTTGACCAAGACAACACAAAATGCCTTGGATACGTCCGAGAGCACTATCGATGATAGTGTCCTCGAGGACCATTCAATTGATAGATTCGCAGTGAGCCTCGATTCGGCAAATTTCGACTCATCTGGAGAAGGAGCTGGTAGATCTTTCACATCCTACCCGTCGCTCTTTCCATTTGAAAGTGAATCTTGTAGTGCTGATGAGAATCGATGGGCAATCAAACCGAAAAAAGATCCATGGGTGGTCTGGCACGAACGCCAAAGAGGACACAGACTACAAAGGAAACATCGAAAAATCCTCAGGGTGAGGATGTGGGAACGCAATCTTGCTCTTATTCTGGAGGGGGAAGAAATATCCCTCCGAGAACACGAACAACAAGGGCAGCATGGCTGGCTAAACTGCCAAGATATCTCTTACTATAAACGGAAGCTATCGCGGTCTCAACAGAGAATATCTTGGGAGCATCACTGGCGAAACTCCCAAGATATCTCTTACTATAAAAAACGGGAGCCCAGGCTGCTATCGAGTTCTCACAGGAAGCCGATATGGGAGCATGAATGGAGAAACTCGCAAGATATCGCTTGCTCTCAACCGCCGCAGCTATCGAATTCTCAAGAGACGGCGAAATGGGAGCATACCTGGCGAAACTCCGAAGATATCTCTTACTATGAACAGCCGCCTTGGCAGCTATCGAATTCTCAACGGAAGCTGATAGGGAAGCATCAATGGCGAAACTGTGAAGATATCTCTTACTATAAACGGAAGCTATCGCGGTCTCAACAGAGAATATCTTGGGAGCATCACTGGCGAAACTCCCAAGATATCTCTTACTATCTCTAGACGAATCCAATTTCAAGTTGGATTAATTATTAATTAAATCAGTATGTATTGATTAGTCTATATTGTATCCCAACTGAAAATGAATGGGATTATTTTTATTGAATGCTCAAATCCATATCTGTAATTTGTAGAAACTTTAAATAAACCAAGTGGGAGAAGGACTATGGTCAAAAGGACATTTATTTCAGTTATTTCGCAAGAAGAAAACAAAAACAAGGGGTCTGTTGAATTTCAAGTATTCAGTTTCACCAAGAAACTAAAAAAAGTAACTTCTCATTTGAAATTACACAAAAAAGATTATTTATCTCAGAGAGGTCTACAGAAAACTCTGGGAAAACGTCAACGGTTGCTGACGTATTTGTCAAATAAAAATAACGGACGTTATAAAGAATTAATAGATCAGTTGGATATTCGGGAGGTAAAAAGGCGTTAAGTTAAGTTAAGTGAGAAGTGAATCTTTAGAAAGAATTAATAGATCAGTTGGATAGTCGGGAGTGACAGATGGGTTAAGTTAAGGGAGAAGTGAATCAAAGATCCGTAGTTATATTCAGGGATAAGTAGATAAGTAGTGACCGCAAAAAACTCACTTACAAAGGACCTTAGCGAGGGGTTCCTTCTAGGCTTTTCTGGGGGTAAATAGCAATGAATAATAAGAAGTCTCTTTGGACTTGGTTACTAGGGACTCTAGGCATGACACTTCTTTTGTCGGCCTTGGCTACTAGGTCCCTCAGGGGGGACTTTTTCAGAAAAAACAGTGACCACACTGAATACATACACAACATAATGGAGGCTTCGGCTCCAACCCCGAATACTGAGGATATCGTGGAGTCTCGTCCACTTTCTTGAGTTAAAATGGGAAGAGAAATTGTGAGTTCATATAACGGCTCATCTCACCTCTTACCCTTGACAGTGCGAAATCCTTTACTCGGGTATTCGTCAAAAAGAGAGGCTGGAAGTTGGGGTGAAGCAGATTTACTCTTCTCGGCAGCCGTTATCTTTACCAAGAAAACACAAAATGCGTTGGACACGTCCGAGAGCACTATCGATGATAGTGTCCTCGAGGACCATCCAATTGATAGATTCGCATTGAGCCTCCATCCGGCAAATTTCGACTCATCTGGAGAAGGAGCTGGTAGATCTTTCACATCCTTCCCTTCGCCCTTTCCATTTGAAAGTGAATCTCGTAGTGCTGATGAGAACCAACGTGCAATCAGACCAAAAAATACCCCTGGACTGTATGGTACGAACCACGAGAGGTACAGAGACTAAAAAAGGAGACATCGACAAAGACTCAGGTTGAAGTTGCGAGGGATGCGGGAACGCAATCTTGCTCTTATTCTGGAGGGAGAAGAAATATCCCTCCGAGAACACGAACAACTAGGGGAGCATGACTGGCGAAACTGCCAAGATATCTCTTACTATAAACAGCCGCCTGGGCAGCTATCGAGTTCTCACAAGAAGCCGATAGGGGAGCATGACTGGCGAAACTGCCAAGATATCTCTTACTATAAACAGCCGCCTGGGCAGCTATCGAGTTCTCACAAGAAGCCGATAGGGGAGCATGACTAGCGAAACTGCCAAGATATCTCTTACTATGGTTCTTGGAAAAGGATCCAGGATTCCAAAAGAAAGGCTTCACCGGTGTTCCAACACACCAATATCGTCCCGGTGGACAATACCCTACAGTTGGACTTCAAGGCATTCCAGTATAATGACCTCCTCGATGGCAGCGAAGAGTCCAACTAAAATAAAAGGGACTTGACCCTAACCATACATAAGATAAGAGTTTCTCTTTTCTCTTTCTTATGTATGTGAACCCGTGATATGGGTTTTGCGGTTTGGTGACTCTCCGTTACTATGCATAGACGAATCCAATTTCAAATTGGATTGATTATTAATTCAATCATGTGTATTGAGGAGTTAAAAACGCGTTAAGTTAAATGAGAAGTGAATTAGAAGAGTCCTTGTAGCATTATTTGATTTGTCAGAGCTTGAATTTTGATGAACTTTATTTCGTTTTTAGCAAGAAAACAAGGCATAAGTAGTGAGTTTCAGCAAGAAACTCACTTATTAAATTAAAGGACCTTGTCGAGGGGTTCCTTCTAGACTCTTCTAGAGGCCAATTAACTCAGGAAACCTTTGCTTTCAATTTGCTATGGAGAAAAAAGATAAAATGGATAAAAAGGATAAAAAGGATAAAAAATCGAATCAGCCCTTTTTCAAATTCCTTTGGAATTGGTTGTTGATTGCCGGGATAATTTGGATGGGCCTACTTATTTGGAAATTCTTCGGAAAAACCCCCACAACTCCTCCAAAATCTCCCGAATGTAGTTTTTGCTTGACATTCGAGAGGGATTCGGATAATCCTTATTCGAGTGACATTGATCCGGACGGATTCTTGATGGACACATCGATCACAAAAAAGGGCGATAATCAAATCGAAGATTCTACTGAGATTTCGATGAAAATCAGAGAATGGGAATCGAAAAAAGCCCTCATTATAGAGAAAAGAAAGCTTGTGCGGGACAACTCTGTCAGAATTTCGCGCTTCGCCGAGTACTGCGATGCAATGAAGAGGAACGGATTAAGCCAACGCGCAATACAAAATGACCCTCGCATTCCTGAGTTCCTCGAGGAAGTTTTGTCTTTTCAGTCCGCTCAGTTCGAGCATATTGCTAAGTTATAAGTTAAGGGAAGAAATTGCGGCCTTGGAGGGCCCTTCCTCAACTCAAAGAACGAGCACTTCGGGCACAAGCAGCCGCCGTCAAAGCGCGTAGACGTGAGCTGGGCAACCCATGCCGTGCCGATGCTCTCATCGAAGATCGTCCCATTGAGAGATTGGATTGAGAGATTGGAAAGCAGGATGGAAACTCCAATGGGCCATGGTAATGGCGCAGGCGAGGGTTTATTCACGGGACCCGCGAGGATAATCCGGGGGGGTTTGCGGGGGTTTATGCAAGTAGGATGTAACTCGTTGAAACTAAATTCCGAATAGTTTAAGCGGTTTACCCATTTTTTATTTGATTTGAGTCGAAGTCATAATGATGGTTCGAATTAAGGAATCTCCAATTACTGACATTGGTAACCGACCCAAGGCAATTTGATTCTAATTCAATTCATGACGATTATAAGTAGAAAGTGCATATTCCTCAGTCATTGATAAACAATTTGTTGGACAATACTCGACACAATTTCCACAAAATATACATATTCCAAAATCGATAATTAAGTAATCGTTTCTTTCGAATTTTGGGTAATCAATAGTGGGTAGATCTATAGGACATACACGAACACATACATACTTCACAAGCAATGGATTTCTCAAATTCAAAGTGGATTCGACCGCGTATTTTCGATTCATAAGTTTTCTTAACCAAGAGGAAGAAAATTTCAATTATTCATAGAGAGTTATGATATGCTTCCTATGATAACCGGATTCATGAATTATGGTCACCAAGTTGTAAGAGTTGGAAGGTATATCGGCCAAAGTTTCATAATTACTTTATCTCATACGAGATGTTTACCTGTAACTATTTAATATCTCTAAGATTTCGAGTATTCATTATCCCTTATCCCTTTTATCCCTTATCCCTTTTGGAGCGGTCGAATCCACTTTGAATTTGAGAAATCCATTGCTTGTGAAGTATGTATGTGTTCGTGTATGTCCTATAGATCTACCCACTATTGATTACCCAAAATTCGAAAGAAACGATTACTTAATTATCGATTTTGGAATATGTATATTTTGTGGAAATTGTGTCGAGTATTGTCCAACAAATTGTTTATCAATGACTGAGGAATATGCACTTTCTACTTATAATCGTCATGAATTGAATTAGAATCAAATTGCCTTGGGTCGGTTACCAATGTCAGTAATTGGAGATTCCTTAATTCGAACCATCATTATGACTTCGACTCAAATCAAATAAAAAATGGGTAAACCGCTTAAACTATTCGGAATTTAGTTTCAACGAGTTACATCCTACTTGCATAAACCCCCGCAAACCCCCCCGGATTATCCTCGCGGGTCCCGTGAATAAACCCTCGCCTGCGCCATTACCATGGCCCATTGGAGTTTCCATCCTGCTTTCCAATCTCTCAATCCAATCTCTCAATGGGACGATCTTCGATGAGAGCATCGGCACGGCATGGGTTGCCCAGCTCACGTCTACGCGCTTTGACGGCGGCTGCTTGTGCCCGAAGTGCTCGTTCTTTGAGTTGAGGAAGGGCCCTCCAAGGCCGCAATTTCTTCCCTTAACTTATAACTTAGCAATATGCTCGAACTGAGCGGACTGAAAAGACAAAACTTCCTCGAGGAACTCAGGAATGCGAGGGTCATTTTGTATTGCGCGTTGGCTTAATCCGTTCCTCTTCATTGCATCGCAGTACTCGGCGAAGCGCGAAATTCTGACAGAGTTGTCCCGCACAAGCTTTCTTTTCTCTATAATGAGGGCTTTTTTCGATTCCCATTCTCTGATTTTCATCGAAATCTCAGTAGAATCTTCGATTTGATTATCGCCCTTTTTTGTGATCGATGTGTCCATCAAGAATCCGTCCGGATCAATGTCACTCGAATAAGGATTATCCGAATCCCTCTCGAATGTCAAGCAAAAACTACATTCGGGAGATTTTGGAGGAGTTGTGGGGGTTTTTCCGAAGAATTTCCAAATAAGTAGGCCCATCCAAATTATCCCGGCAATCAACAACCAATTCCAAAGGAATTTGAAAAAGGGCTGATTCGATTTTTTATCCTTTTTATCCTTTTTATCCATTTTATCTTTTTTCTCCATAGCAAATTGAAAGCAAAGGTTTCCTGAGTTAATTGGCCTCTAGAAGAGTCTAGAAGGAACCCCTCGACAAGGTCCTTTAATTTAATAAGTGAGTTTCTTGCTGAAACTCACTACTTATGCCTTGTTTTCTTGCTAAAAACGAAATAAAGTTCATCAAAATTCAAGCTCTGACAAATCAAATAATGCTACAAGGACTCTTCTAATTCACTTCTCATTTAACTTAACGCGTTTTTAACTCCTCAATACACATGATTGAATTAATAATCAATCCAATTTGAAATTGGATTCGTCTATGCATAGTAACGGAGAGTCACCAAACCGCAAAACCCATATCACGGGTTCACATACATAAGAAAGAGAAAAGAGAAACTCTTATCTTATGTATGGTTAGGGTCAAGTCCCTTTTATTTTAGTTGGACTCTTCGCTGCCATCGAGGAGGTCATTATACTGGAATGCCTTGAAGTCCAACTGTAGGGTATTGTCCACCGGGACGATATTGGTGTGTTGGAACACCGGTGAAGCCTTTCTTTTGGAATCCTGGATCCTTTTCCAAGAACCATAGTAAGAGATATCTTGGCAGTTTCGCTAGTCATGCTCCCCTATCGGCTTCTTGTGAGAACTCGATAGCTGCCCAGGCGGCTGTTTATAGTAAGAGATATCTTGGCAGTTTCGCCAGTCATGCTCCCCTATCGGCTTCTTGTGAGAACTCGATAGCTGCCCAGGCGGCTGTTTATAGTAAGAGATATCTTGGCAGTTTCGCCAGTCATGCTCCCCTAGTTGTTCGTGTTCTCGGAGGGATATTTCTTCTCCCTCCAGAATAAGAGCAAGATTGCGTTCCCGCATCCCTCGCAACTTCAACCTGAGTCTTTGTCGATGTCTCCTTTTTTAGTCTCTGTACCTCTCGTGGTTCGTACCATACAGTCCAGGGGTATTTTTTGGTCTGATTGCACGTTGGTTCTCATCAGCACTACGAGATTCACTTTCAAATGGAAAGGGCGAAGGGAAGGATGTGAAAGATCTACCAGCTCCTTCTCCAGATGAGTCGAAATTTGCCGGATGGAGGCTCAATGCGAATCTATCAATTGGATGGTCCTCGAGGACACTATCATCGATAGTGCTCTCGGACGTGTCCAACGCATTTTGTGTTTTCTTGGTAAAGATAACGGCTGCCGAGAAGAGTAAATCTGCTTCACCCCAACTTCCAGCCTCTCTTTTTGACGAATACCCGAGTAAAGGATTTCGCACTGTCAAGGGTAAGAGGTGAGATGAGCCGTTATATGAACTCACAATTTCTCTTCCCATTTTAACTCAAGAAAGTGGACGAGACTCCACGATATCCTCAGTATTCGGGGTTGGAGCCGAAGCCTCCATTATGTTGTGTATGTATTCAGTGTGGTCACTGTTTTTTCTGAAAAAGTCCCCCCTGAGGGACCTAGTAGCCAAGGCCGACAAAAGAAGTGTCATGCCTAGAGTCCCTAGTAACCAAGTCCAAAGAGACTTCTTATTATTCATTGCTATTTACCCCCAGAAAAGCCTAGAAGGAACCCCTCGCTAAGGTCCTTTGTAAGTGAGTTTTTTGCGGTCACTACTTATCTACTTATCCCTGAATATAACTACGGATCTTTGATTCACTTCTCCCTTAACTTAACCCATCTGTCACTCCCGACTATCCAACTGATCTATTAATTCTTTCTAAAGATTCACTTCTCACTTAACTTAACTTAACGCCTTTTTACCTCCCGAATATCCAACTGATCTATTAATTCTTTATAACGTCCGTTATTTTTATTTGACAAATACGTCAGCAACCGTTGACGTTTTCCCAGAGTTTTCTGTAGACCTCTCTGAGATAAATAATCTTTTTTGTGTAATTTCAAATGAGAAGTTACTTTTTTTAGTTTCTTGGTGAAACTGAATACTTGAAATTCAACAGACCCCTTGTTTTTGTTTTCTTCTTGCGAAATAACTGAAATAAATGTCCTTTTGACCATAGTCCTTCTCCCACTTGGTTTATTTAAAGTTTCTACAAATTACAGATATGGATTTGAGCATTCAATAAAAATAATCCCATTCATTTTCAGTTGGGATACAATATAGACTAATCAATACATACTGATTTAATTAATAATTAATCCAACTTGAAATTGGATTCGTCTAGAGATAGTAAGAGATATCTTGGGAGTTTCGCCAGTGATGCTCCCAAGATATTCTCTGTTGAGACCGCGATAGCTTCCGTTTATAGTAAGAGATATCTTCACAGTTTCGCCATTGATGCTTCCCTATCAGCTTCCGTTGAGAATTCGATAGCTGCCAAGGCGGCTGTTCATAGTAAGAGATATCTTCGGAGTTTCGCCAGGTATGCTCCCATTTCGCCGTCTCTTGAGAATTCGATAGCTGCGGCGGTTGAGAGCAAGCGATATCTTGCGAGTTTCTCCATTCATGCTCCCATATCGGCTTCCTGTGAGAACTCGATAGCAGCCTGGGCTCCCGTTTTTTATAGTAAGAGATATCTTGGGAGTTTCGCCAGTGATGCTCCCAAGATATTCTCTGTTGAGACCGCGATAGCTTCCGTTTATAGTAAGAGATATCTTGGCAGTTTAGCCAGCCATGCTGCCCTTGTTGTTCGTGTTCTCGGAGGGATATTTCTTCCCCCTCCAGAATAAGAGCAAGATTGCGTTCCCACATCCTCACCCTGAGGATTTTTCGATGTTTCCTTTGTAGTCTGTGTCCTCTTTGGCGTTCGTGCCAGACCACCCATGGATCTTTTTTCGGTTTGATTGCCCATCGATTCTCATCAGCACTACAAGATTCACTTTCAAATGGAAAGAGCGACGGGTAGGATGTGAAAGATCTACCAGCTCCTTCTCCAGATGAGTCGAAATTTGCCGAATCGAGGCTCACTGCGAATCTATCAATTGAATGGTCCTCGAGGACACTATCATCGATAGTGCTCTCGGACGTATCCAAGGCATTTTGTGTTGTCTTGGTCAAGCTAAGGGATGCTGAGAAGAATAAATCTGCTTCACCCCAACTTCGAGCCTCTCTTTTTGAAGAATCCACGAGTAAAATTCGACGTACCGGCAATAGTAAGAGGTGAGATGAGCTGTTATATGAACTCACAATTTCTCTTCCCATTTTAACTCGAGAAAGTGGATAAGAGTTCACCATATCCTCAGTATTCGGGGTTGGAGCCGAAGCCTCCATTATGGTCTGTATGGATTGCGTCCGCTCACTTCTGAATCTGAATAAGTCCCCCCTGCGGAACTTAGGAGCCAAGACCCAAAAAATAAGTGCCATGCCTATAGTCGTCAGTATCCAAGGCCACCGTTTTTTATTGTTCATTCCGATTTCCTCCGAGCAAAGATAAGCTTAGAAGAAATCCCTTGCCAAGGTCCCTGTGTAATTTTAAATGAGAAGTTACTTTTTTTAGTTTCTTGGTGAAACTGAATACTTGAAATTCAACAGACCCCTTGTTTTCTTCTTGCGAAATAACTGAAATAAATGTCCTTTTGACCATAGTCCTTCTCCCACTTGGTTTATTTAAAGTTTGTACAAATTACAGATATGGATTTAAGCATTCAATAAAAATAATGGAAAAATAATGGCATTCATTTTCAGTTGGGATACAATATAGACTAATCAATACACACTGATTTAATTAATAATTAATCCAACTTGAAATTCAACAGACCCCTTGTTTTCTTCTTGCAAAATAACTGAGTTTTCTTCTTGCGAAATAACTGAAATAAATGTCCTTTTGACCATAGTCCTTCTTACACTTGGGAACCTGTTAGAACGATATCTTATGATACATATATCATTAACGAATTCTCAAGCGTGGATACATTTTTATCCTTAACATACTGAAACGGCTACCATTACTAGTATCAAACCAATAGCGATTCATACAAGCTAAATCTTCTAATCGATAATTTGGCCAAAGAAACAATTTCAATTTATTCAATTTAATGAATGGAGTTGGCTCTATATCAAGATGCTTGCTATTAGTTAAAAGTGGACTATCTACGTTGTTCTCGTTGCAAAATACTTTCTTTTTACCCACAACATCCAGATTTCCCTTCCCGGAATTTAAACAAATTAAAATTCTCAATTCTCTACGACGTCTAGGAGATGAAATGTTTTCAGGAACAAGCAAATCATAACGATTTTCATCTATATTCCCGACCATCTTTTCGTGTTTTTTTTTTGTAATGAATTCAGAAAAATCATTCCTATCAACATTTTGTTTTTCTTGGCATTTTCGATTCGTTTTTCTATTAATAATAATTGGTTGTTTATTCTTATAGATTAGTGAAATAGCAATAGTTTGATACATAATTAATGGACCATCCCATTTTCTAGGTCTATGAATTTGTTTTAATTGTATTTCTCCACCTTCTAGCGCGTCGGGAATTGGAGGTTCAAGTTCACTTTCCCTTTCCAGAGTAGGCTTAAGTTCACTTTCTAGAGTCAGTTTCAGTTCACTTTCCCGAGTCGTTTTCAGTTCACTTTCCAGAGTCAGTTTAGGTTCACTTTCCAGAGTCAGTTCAGGTTCACTTTCCAGAGTCAGAGTAATAAGTTCAGGTTCACTTTCCAGAGTAAGTTCAGGTTCACTTTCCAGAGTAAGTTCAGGTTCACTTTCCAGAGTAAGTTCAGGTTCACTTTCCAGAGTAAGTTCAGGTTCACTTTCCAGAGTAAGTTTAGTTTTATGATACTTTAGAATGGACAGAGTCATTTCTTTTCTTCGAAAAAAGGATATAGCCAGTTCCCTTGGATCTCTCAGCCTAAGCAGGAAACTAGAGATATTGATAAAAGTGATAAAATTTTCATCACAAAGATTGGTCCATGTCAACTTAAAACCCACATACCTTTTCTTTTGCAGGAAGATGTCTAGGTCGGTTGGCGGTTTCCACTTCTTCTTGTCTTTCTTTTGCTCTTTTTCAATGTCTGATGCGCTAGACTCTTGTTTAACATCTTGTTGTTCATCTGGTTGATTTAATCTAGGATTTTCTTGGCGGGGCGGTTTTTTTTCTTCTTGATTTTGATTCTCTAATTCAAGATCCTTTTCTTCTTTTTCTTTTTTTTCTTTTTTTTCTTTTTCTTCTTTGGTATTTTTTTTTTCAGGACTATCAAGGATATTGATATTCTTATTAAACTCGAAAAGAAGTAATTTGCTTGGTATGATCCACGGTTTCATCCTATATTTTTCATAAATCGATTTCTTACTGCACTGAGTTTGAGTTAGTCTTGCTTTATTCATTCCCATCCAGTCAAAAGGATGCTTTTTCTTTTTGTTTTGGGAGTTCTTTTTGTTTTGGGAGTTCTTTTTGTTTTGGGATGAGTTGACTTGTTTATGAATCGCGTACGCGTAATAAAACGGATCTTTTTTATCAATTGTAGTAATTATTGGAGAATAATGAGTCGCAATCTTTGTTTTTTTATTGATCCAGGTCGCAATATGTCTAGTCTTTCTAAAACAGATGATTTTCCAATCCAAATATTTTCTATGCGCATTTTTTCTACTATATCTCCGGATAGAAAAAAAATCCGGTTTATACGTGATGTACTTCGAGGGAATCCCTTGACCTTCGTTTCCTTGTAATGGCAATCTATAAATAGAAAAATCCTTTCTTTCTCCATAATTAAGATATTTCTGTGATAAAAGATCATATTTGTAATGTTTTTTAAATTTCTTTCTTTTTTTTTTAACCGATAATGAAGCTGCTTTTTCTTTTTGTTTCTCAAAAAGAATTAATTGGTTTTTTTCATTTTTTTCATATGAATCCAAACTTGGTGCGTCTAGATTTTGAACCTTACGACTTTGATTGATCCGATTTCGCCACTTTTGCGACATAAATTTAGACAATCCAGTCTGAGAGAAATCATATTGATATTGACCGCTTAACCAGTTTTTCCATTCAGTCAGTTCTCCATTTCCATGTTCTTTATGCCTTGATTCGAAATGAAATATTCCTTGTGTTCCAAAAAAATTCTTTATTCTCTCTTTAAGAAAAAGAGATGTTCGGGAATATTGAAGGACAAATTTCAAGGGATACTTGTGAATACCTGGTCTTTGTGATAATTTAAAAAATACATATGCTTGTGACAAGGAAACTATCTCAGAAAAAGTCTTTGAATTTTGATTACCAATATTAGAATTAGAAAACTTCTTTCTTATAGTCAAAATCCAATTCATTGGATTTTCATCAATTCCTTCGTGATTTTTGTGCTTAAAGTAACTGTATGTATCAAGAATTCTTTTTTTTAATTGAAGTAATTCAAGACAAATTTCTACAATATGAATATTGTTCGAAATACGAATGAGAATTTGAGAGAAAATACTTTCAATGAAAAATACCAAAAAAACGCGCCCTTTCCTTATTAATCGCACATTTATTCTTTTTACTATTTGCCAAAGGTTTTTTGAGGAGTCTAATCTTTTCTCAGCAAAACTCGCCTCGCTAGGACTAATATTTCTATCGGGTATTAAAAATTTGGTTTTCTTATCGTTTGTTATTTTTTCAATTTGATTTCTGATTGTACTTGTCCTATCGGACAGATCCTTTATTTTTTGTTCTGTAAGTGCAGATTTTGTCCAATCCATAGATTGAATTCGACTAGACGATTCATCCACAATCTGATTCCTTAGTAGAAAATTTGGATCATTTTGAGTTTCACTCAATTCATACCCTTCCCTCACTCCAAATATTTTATTTAGCTTTTCTTTTTCAAGTTGTTTGATTTTGATAACAAGTTGTTTGATTTTGATAACAAGTTGTGTGATTTTGATAAACGGATCTAGAATCCATTTTGCCTTATTTTTTAACAATTGAAAACTTTTTTTTTTCGCTTCTCTAATTTGTTTTTCAAATTCTTTATAAATAGGTTCAAGAGGATGAGGTTCGTCTCGGGGAGCACCAAAAGGCCGTTCAGTTTCCATTCCCCTGATTGTTAAAAAACAAGATTTTGCTTTTTTTCTTTTCTTTGACATTGGATCTTTCCGTTTATGATGGGGTTGGAGTTGGAAACTATACCGAAGACGGAAAGGGAAGAGGATTTTTATCTGCATACCATCTGTGAACCAATTTTTCGGAAATTCTGTTTCGGATATTATAATGCCATTTTGGGTACAGTTAACATGCATTTCTCTGCCCCATGCCTTCCAATCTTCGTCCCAATCTTTGTACCACTCGGGGAATTTTTGGGGGAATTGAAATGGAAATAATAAAAAAAGGCTAAAGTTTTTGGCTATAATCAATGCGGGTAATACTATATATTTTCTAAGAGGTGAGTGGGCTAGTAACAAATAACCCCTTATTCCGTGCCCATACGGAATCTTATCCCACAGTTCTGCTATTTCTAGTCGCTTCTCCTCCGCCTTCTCCGCTTCATCCTCCACCGTGTCCTCCCTTTCTAGCGCCCCATCCTCCCTTTCTTGTGCCTTGTCCTCTCCTTCTTGCGACTCGTCTTCCTCGTAATCCCAAGTTTTCACTTCCGCGCCTTTTCCTATCCAATTCCTAAAGATCCTAAAGATTGGATTCATACTTGGGGAATAATCTATTCTGTCCGCAAAAAGTGGGGAATGCAGCTTTGGTTGAAAAAAGAGTTTCCAACTAACTGCTTTACGTCTTTGAGCGCGTACGGATCCTTTGATTAAATCTCGATGCAAATCCGAGCGTTTCGAATAACGTATTAGAATCTCCTCAGTATCCTCATCCTCCTTATCATACTCCTCCGCCCTCCCCCGCTTCGTATAATAGTCCTCCCAATCCAAAATGAATACAGTTTTGAAGATTCTTGAACTAATGTGAGACAAGTCTGGGTCCGCTTCCGCCAGGTCCATTTCCTTCGACTCGTCAAGCAATTGGTATGTCCATCGAGGAACCGTTTTCCCAATTTCTTTTAGGTCAAGTCCCTCCTTTGTGTTTTTTTGAATTGTTTGCTCCTTTGGTTCAGTTGTACTTGTACCGAAGAAATATTGCACTTGATTTTCCGAATCCATTTTTCCTTCGTCTGAGAATACTGATTGTGCCTCAAATGTATCTAGTTTTTGTTCAAATTCTTGGTAATCAGGGAAAAGGCTACCATGAAACTTGTTTATCCACACTTTTTCGTTGGAATCCCCTGGAGGGGTAATTAAAGAATCATTTTCCTTCTCATTTTTCTTTTCCTTCTCATTTTCCTTCTCATTTTTCTTTTCCTTCTCATTTTTCTTTTCCTTCTCATTTTCCTTCTCATTTTTCTTTTCCTTCTCATTTTTCTTTTCCTTCTCATTTTTCTTTTCCTTCTCATTTTCCTTCTCATTTTCCTTCTTAACGCTTGGGGGTAATTTTGGGATTGTTCCGCGAAAAGGCCCATTCAAAAAAGGATCGTACCTTTTAGGCAAGCATTCTTGTGCAGTCTCATCATTATCATTACATAATCGAGTCCTTTTAGGCAAGCATTCTTGTGCAGTCTCATCATTATCATTACATAATCGAGTCCTTTTAGGCAAGCATTCTTGTGCAGTCTCATCATTATCATTACATAATCGAGTCCTTTTTTCGAGTACATCCAGATTAAGAGACCCCCTTTCTAGAGCGTCAATTCGATGGGAAAGTTCGTTGATCAGGCTATTTCTTTTTTGTTCATTGGTATAAATCCAATGATTATCCAATTCATCAGAGGGGAGTTTTTCTGGTGTGTCCAAAAACCCCTTTCTTTCTATCATTTCAAAAAAGGTTGACAAACTTGGCGGATATGTAAAAGAGATTCTTTGTTTTCCATCACTTTGGCCTGTATCAAAAAAATAGTCTGACATTTCAGTTCTTAGAGCCTTTTGAAATCCATCCGTTTTTATATATCGCAATGGTCGAAACCATCGGTTATAGTCGAAAAGAAAAGTCGCAAGATGCATTTCTGAGAAGAAGTCTTTCTTTTCTTTCAGTTTTAGTTTTTCATCTAGGTTGTTCGAATCTTCTGAAAAAGGGGAAAGGTCTGCCTCGGCGGAGCCTTCTTGCCCCTGTTTGTAAGTTGTGTCTATTTCTACATCTGTTTCGTCCGCACTTTGGCTCCTTTCTACCGTTGCCGAGGTTTCTTTTTCTTTCTTCTTAGGCCTAAGACTCATAGGTGACGGAATTCTATCTAAATAGTGGACGCAGGAGAGAAATAATAGAATGGTAAAGATTCGCTCCAGAGAATTTCGAAAGTCTGCCGCACGGTACCTATTCAATCTAATAGAACGATTTTGCCGTATCCAGAATAATACCAACTCAAACCCTTTCATGCACAAAATGTGACCAATGAACCAACCAACAAAACTACTTGTTAAAAATAACATCTTGTTGTTGCATCGAAACATATAAATACTGATTACTCGGGGTAAGGTCGAACTCGGCAAAACGAAATGGTTGAATAGTGGAAAAATGATATTAGTAAGGAATACATATTGAGTGTATAAATTACGCATTCCATTTCTAGTGGTCGCTACCGAATCCAAAATGTCTTTGTCAGTGCGCCAAAGGAAATAAACCCAAAGATAGAGTAGCCTTAGGACAGTTATTCTATGAGGTGTACCCAATCCTAGATGGAGAGGTGCATAATAAATCGATAGGAACATGATGAGCTGCCCTATCAGAAAACCAGTTGTTGCGGATACATCCTTCTCGCTTCCTTTTTCCATAACCCGAGCTCGGAGAAGCAAGAGATATGAGGGCCCTATGGTCCCTGCGGTCAGAAATCCATAAAAGAGTCCGGCCACAACGACGGAATTGGTTATCCGCATACAGAAACGAACTAGAGTAGCTAGTTGAAACATGACAATGACCTCTTGGGATTTTTTTGACTAGTTGTATATATATGTATATACATTATCGAATCCAAATGCATTCTATGGACTATTTGATCCTTTTTTTGACCCAATTTTGGTCAAAAAAATGATCAAATAGCTAGAATAGTCGAGCCAAACAAAAGAAAAGAAGGAAGGCGAAAAGCACTTTTGGATGGAAACTCCAACCAATCAACCAAATGAAAAATTCAATTAACCACCTGACGAACCTAATAAAGAGGGTTATAAGATGCAAAAAAAGATAAATTTCGAAAAGGATCTCCACGACTGTAAAGAACCCAATAAAAAGCCCAAGGAGCCATTTACCTACCGAGTAAACCCATTCTTTTTCGGAAACGAGTCCTCGAGAATAAAGGTACCGACGGTATTTCAGAAACAGAAAGTTGAATAGCCTGAGCCATGCCTTTTTGGTGAGTTTGCTTTTAAACCGAATAAAAACCTTCAAGGCGATTCCCAGTTTTTTACAGAGCTCTAAGAACCGGTGCATATCCATCGCGTGTTTCCCTCCTATGACTCTAAATTTTGGTATGTCTCTTATATACGTATACGACACCGTTGATCTTTTGTAGAGACTCAAAATATTTTAAGTACTTGATACTTGAAAAACACAGACAGACATTGCCACATTTGCGGATTTTTTATGACTTCGACTCAAATCAAAAATGTGTAAACCGCTTGATTCGATTACCAATTACTCCAATTTCCAATTACTATACTATTACTAAATCCGAAAGGAGCAAATCTTCCATTTTGCTCGGCGAATAAGTAACTAAAACTAACAACGGATTTCAGATTCATTGCTCAGAATCATGTCTTGCACAAATACATCCATGATTTTTTCGAAATCTACATCTCTCTAAATTACTACTATTTATTTATCTAGATAATTTCTATATCAACCCCCAATCTAGGATTGGATTCCATTCAGAGCATATCCTAAAAAGAGTCGGGTAACCTATTTTTTCCCGGTCTGGTCAAAAAGATCATAAACCATTTAAGCTTATTTCTCTATTATTTGACATATAATGGATTTCACTGGACCAATACATGATTTTCTTTTAGTATTTTTGGGATCGGTTCTTCTATTAGGAGGTCTCGGAGTGGTATTACTTAGCAATCCCATTTTTTCTGCCTTTTCCTTGGGGTTGGTTCTGGTTTGTATATCCCTATTCCATATTCCATCGAATTCCCATTTTGTAGCTGCTGCACAGCTCCTTAGTTACGTGGGGGCCATAAATGTGTTAATCGTATTCGCTGTGATGTTCATGAATGACTCAGAATATGACAAGGATTTCGGTCTTTGGACCGTTGGAGAAGGAGTCACTTCCCTGGTTTGTACAAGTCTTTTTGTTTCACTAATTACTACTGTCCCAGAGACTTCATGGTACGGTATTATTTGGACTACAAGATCAAACCAGATTGTAGAGCAGGATTTTGTAAATAATGGTCAACAAATTGGGACTCATTTATCAACCGATTTTTTTCTTCCCTTTGAACTCATTTCTATCATTCTTTTAGTTGCCTTACTAGGTGCAATTGTTATGGCCCGTCAGTAATAAAAAGAACGACTTCGAATGAAAGAGTTCTGTCCTCTGAAAAGCCTTCCTTCTTATCACACCCATTTTCCTTCCCTTCAATTCCATTTTTATATTTTTCATGTATCAAATGGAAATGGTTTTCGTTCAATCTATTCTAGTACCAATACCTTCCTTTGTTCTGGACTTGTGAGATTCTAGTCAATAAAATGGATTAAGGCGGCGTTTTTGTTCCTATTGAAAGCAAATAAATCCAGATTGATGAGGGGTTGGTCAATGATGCTTGAACATGAACTTGTTTTGAGTGCCTTTTTCTTTTCTATCGGTATTTATGGATTGATCACAAGTCGAAATATGGTTAGAGCACTTATGTGTCTTGAGCTTATACTGAATGCGGTTAATTTGAATTTCGTAACATTTTCTGATTTCTTTGATAGTCGCCAATTAAAAGGAGACATTTTCACGATTTTGGTGATAGCTATTGCAGGCGCTGAAGCCGCTATTGGACCTGCGATTGTTTCGTCAATTCATCCTAACAGAAAATCCACTCGTATCAATCGAACTTGCTGAATAAATAGCGGGCTAACTACTGAATAGAATATTCACCAATTCAAATTGGTATGTACGATAGAAACAAACATAGGCCCATGTTTACTAAAACGTAATAAATCAAAGTATCTTGGACCGCTCTCATGAGCAGATCCAGAAGTCGATTGATTCGAAATCGATTCTGGTAAACCCTCGATTCGTCTGGTGTCTACCATATAGGATTACTTTATGATTTTACTAGATCGAAACTTTATGATGTTCAAAAAGTGGATAGATACCATGTCACATTCAGTAAAGATTTATGATACATGTATAGGGTGTACTCAATGTGTGCGAGCCTGCCCCACAGATGTATTAGAAATGATACCTTGGGACGGATGTAAAGCTAAGCAAATTGCTTCTGCCCCAAGAACAGAAGACTGTGTAGGTTGTAAGAGGTGTGAATCCGCTTGTCCAACAGATTTCTTGAGTGTCCGGGTTTATTTATGGCATGAGACAACGCGAAGCATGGGGCTAGCTTATTGATACCTTCTAGAAAACTCTACTTGAACCCATTTTTTTCTCCTTACCGACAAAAACCCGTACTCGATCAAAAAGATTATTTCGAGCACGGGTTTTTTGGTCAAAGTGTATCTTGTCTTTACCACGAATTCTTTTCCTTGGTTAACAATAATTGTGATTTTCCGATATCCGCGGGTTCTTTTATTTTATTTTTTCCTCATAGGGGAAATAAGATGATTCGGTGGTATACTCTCTCTATATGCACAATAGACCTACTTCTAACGACCTATGCATTCTGTTATCATTTCCAATTTGATGATCCCTTAATCCAATTCGAACAGGATTTTCGATGGATCCATTTTTTTGGATTTTCACTGAAGACTCGGAATCGATGGAATTTCCATCGGACCCGTTTTCCTGACGGGATTCATGATTACTTTAGCGACTTTAGCGGCTGGGCCAGTGACTCGGGATTCACGATTGTTCCATTTTCTGATGTTAGCAATGTACAGCGGCCAAATAGGATCATTTTCTTCTCGAGATCTTTTACTTTTTTTTATCATGTGGGAGTGCGAATTAATTCCTGTTTACCTACTTCTATCCATGTGGGGAGGAAAGAAACGTTTGTACTCAGCTACAAAGTTTCTTTTGTACACTGTGGGGGGTTCCGTTTTTCTATTAATGGGAGTTCTGGGCATAGGTTTCTATGGTTCCAACGAAGCAACCTTACATTTTGAAACCTCAGCGAATCAATCGTATCCGGTGCCATTGGAAATACTATTCTATTTTGGATTTCTTAGTACTTATGCTGTCAAATCACCGATTATACCCTTACATACATGGTTACCAGATACCCATGGGGAGGCACATTACAGTACGTGTATGCTTCTAACTGGAATCTTATTAAAAATGGGAGCGTATGGATTGGGTTCGGATCAATATGGAATTCTTACCCCACGCTCATTCTCTATTTTCTCCCTGGTTGATGATACTAGGTACAGTTCAAATAATCTATGCAGCTTCAACATCTCCTGGCCAACGCAATTTCAAAAAGAGAATAGCGTATTCTTCTGTATCTCATATGGGTTTTACAATTCTAGGAATTGGTTCTATAACCGATACAGGACTAAATGGAGCCATCTTACAAATCATTTCTCACGGAATTATTGGTGGTGCGCTTTTTTTCTTGGCAGGAACGAGTTGCGATAAAATACGTCTTGTTTATCTCGACGAAATAGGCGGAATAGCTATCCCAATGCCGAAACTATTTACAATGTTCAGTAGCTTCTCGATGGCTTCTCTTGCATTGCCGGGAATGAGTGGTTTTGTTGCCGAATTGGGAGTCTTTTTTGGAATAATTACCAGTCCAAAATCTCTTTGAATGCCAAAAATACTCATTACTTTTGGACTGGCAATTGGAATGATAGTAACTCCTATTTATTCATTATCTATGTCACGCCAGATGTTCTATGGATACAAGCAATTTCCCGTCCCAAACTCTTCTTTTTTGGATTCTGGACCACGAGAACTTTTTGTTTCGATCTGTATCTTTCTACCCGTAATTGGTATTTATCCGGATTTCCTTCTCTCACTATCCGTTGACAAGGTAGAAGCTCTCCTATCTAATGACTTTTATAGATAAGATAGTTTTCATGAATAAGATAGAAAATAATGCTATGATTTCAAAAACCATTCGCTGGACAATGAAAAAAAAGAAGTCTTCTTTTTCCTTATCTTAAGGAAAAATAAAATGAAGTCCATTCGAATCAGATACGTTTGGCGTTTTTGAGACCCATTTGAATCCAGTAGTGATTCAAATGGGTCTCAAAAACTCATACAAACTTCAGACTATGTTCCTATAGATTGGGTCGCTTCTTCAATTCGATGGTAATGGGAATGAGCCATAACTATGGAATCCTATTCCTAATAGATTGACCCCAAAATAACATATCCAAATTATAAGAAATCCAAGAGAAGCCACAATTGCGGAATTCGTGCCTTGAACATTTGGATTTGTTCTCATATGTAAATAAATTGCAAATAGGGTCCAAGTAATAAATGCCCAAGTTTCCTTGGGATCCCAATTCCAATATGACCCCCATGCTTCATTAGCCCATACCGCGCCCGAAAGAATACCTATGGTTAAAAAGAGAAACCCTAGACTAATGACACGATAACTCCAACGATCCAATTGCTGAATCAACTGATACATGTGATAATTTCGAAATGAAAGAAAAAAAGTGTTTCGTAAAACACTGCCTCTTTCATTTGTGTATTGGATCTCATCAAAAACAAATGACCCTGTTAATAAATGATTTTGTTTGCCAAAAATATCTATGCGTGTTCGAAATGTAATGACTAGAAGCGCTACGGAGAATAACGAGCCGCATAAAAGAGCTGCATAGCTCAATACCATCATACTTACGTGCATCATTAACCACTGAGATTGGAGAGCAGGTACTAATACTAATATTGTGGATTGATGCATTTCTGCGAAAAGACCTGAAGTAACAAAGCCTTGAGTCAAAATAGTACTTGGCGCGGTTATTGCGCTTAAATGGGTTTTTTGGTTCCTAAAATGTGGAACCATATGAATAATGGAAAAACCCCACGAAAGAAACATTACTGATTCATATAAATCACTTAAGGGGAAATGTCCCGAAGAAATCCAACGAGTAACTAACAATCCTGTTATACAGAAAAAGGTAACTATCATGCCTTTTTCTGAGGAATTATAGAGTCCTAGCGTTTCGTAGACTAATAATAAGGTTAGTAAATAAATACTAATTACAATTGAAACGATCGAAAAAGAAATGTGAGTGAATATATGTTGTAAAGTCGAGACTATCATAAACAAATCCTAAAATAAAAAAGAAAAGGGGGATCCTTCAAGACTCGAATGGAAATCCGGAATTCCATTCATTATAGGATTTATTGTATCTCTTTTCGAAGATGCCGCCACTCGGACTCGAACCGAGATGCTCTAGCACTGCTTCCTAAGAGCAGCGTGTCTACCAATTTCACCATAGCGGCTTACTCGAAAACATAATAGCCCATCCCTATTCAATCGTCGAGATTCTAAGGAGTCAATTCAATCACATCTTTTTTAGGGAATCTGACAATCAATGAAAAAACACTCGTTTCAATTACTAATTGAACGTTCCACAATCATTAGTTTAGTATTGTGGGATCGTAGGGTGTTAGGTTTCACTTTCACAAAGAGCTTTCCATTGGTTTCACTTCGCCTGGAATGGAAATGCAGCAGTTGGAACTAGATAGTTCTGTCCTCTATCCAGGCATAGAACTAAAAGGTTTCAATCTTTCTCGGAATTTTAGCGTACTTCAAAAAAAAAAAAAAGATTCTATATTTCGAAAGAAAAGAAAGCTCTCAAGATCTATATCTATATATAGATATAGATCTTGATGGATTCCACAGCCCAAATATAGGACCCTTATTTGGACTACATATTAGGAATCCATAATCCAAAAAAATCCTTCCTAAAGGAAAAAGAAGACTTTTCTTTTAGTTAGTGTATTATGAAAAGTGAATCGATGAGGAAAATGACAACCCCCATCTCACAAATTAGAAAAACCTACTAAAAAGAAAGCTAAAACTTTGTATCTTGTCCTTCACTACTTCGTCAAAAAATGGAGAATACAGTAAGCGGAGGACTTCTGATTCTGCTTCTACATACCGCAATAACCAGTCTCGTCTCGTATTGATCCGTTGAAAAGAAAAATATGAGTTAATGGGAATCCTTCATTTGAAAAATGACAATTCAGGGAGTCATATTGATTCAGATTCTTCTTATTCCAAGACTTGGTTCTTTTTTTTTTTTTGTCGTACAAAATTTCGCATTCCCAGTAGAAAGAGATTTCGCTAATGAAAATGCTTTTCTCGCTGCCCAATACCCCTTTCTTTTCCAAATATTTTTACGAATACGCTTTTTTGACAGAGAAGTACGTTTCTTTGGAACCGCCATTCAAAAATGAAGAGGTTGCTCATTGTTTAGAGTTGGATGTGAAAGACATGTATTGTTCGGATTATTCTTTTTATTTTATTCTATTTATTCCCTAGATGATACTTCCTTGATAACATACAATAGAGATACGCGTGCCTCGCATAGAATATTCCTAGGTAAAAAATGGGATAGGTTCTTTTTATTTTAGGGGAACCTTTTTTACAACATACAATATCCGAAGAAAGAAGAATTCCTACTGATTGGTACCTTTCTATCCGAACCCTCATTCGAATCTATATCGTAAGAGAGGTTTTCGAATTCCCCCTAAATACTTAGTTCCACTATAGCTCGTCCGGGGTCGCCGGGGAGCTCTCGTCCTGCCCCGCAGCGCTGGATTCTCCTTCTCCTGGCGCAGTGAGCCGGTTTCTTGAACCTGAAGACGCGCCTTTATTGGGCATTGGGCTTCCTTGTGGAGCCGCAGGGTGATTGACCTTTGGCTCAACTTAACCCCGGGAATTTGACTGCTCCTGCGGAGGGAATAGCAGCAGCTTTCTGGGCCCTCTCTAGTAACCGGGCCTTCTCTTTTTCTAAGACAGAAATTTCTTCGAGTAAGACGGAAATCGATTCCTCCAATTTTTTTTTCGGCGGTTGAGCTCGCTTGTCAACTAGTCATCCCTTCTTTTCACTAAATCACTCGGGCGCTCGACTCGCTTTAAGGAGGAAAGTCGTGCGTTTAGCAGGGTATAGCCTTTGTGTAGTTTGCTAGAGAGTTCTATGAATTCGAATTGGTTTGCTGACACTTGGTCAATCTTAGTTTTGATTTCCAGATCTATCTCCTCGAGTTGAGTCGCCATGAGTTCAGTCTCCGCGAGTTCACCCTCTTCCATCTCACCCTCCTCCATTTAGGTCGGAAGATCCCGAACCCAAATCGTCGCTGCAGGACGCGGCGGATTCGAAGAATCTTTAGGGAAGAAAAACCCCCAAAAGAAATTCACACTACCAAAGAACCCCCAACGCAAGACGGCCCCTCTAAGAAAGAGAGATCACAGAGTTTTCAACATGGTCATTTTTTCACTCTTGAGCCGAAGCTCCCTAGAGAATGAAAATGGTTAATGAGATTAAGGTTGAAATATCATAACCCGGTGAATTCCATAATTTCGAATTTTATGGATCCTGTGTGTGATTGATTGAATTGAATGTTTGTTTCTCTTTTCGATCTGTCTCAGATCAAAAGAGATTTTTGTGGTTAGTATCTATCTATTTTATAGAAATAGATAGACCTCTTTCCGTTTTGGATCATGGATAAACAGATCTATTTATCCATGATAAAATCATACCTCGACAATCCAATATTGTCAACATGCCAATAGGAAGGTTGCAACCACCAAAATGGCATAAAACCAAAAAGATTCGCCCTTTTTTAGTATCTCGCTAAATAAAAGGGCGAATAAGAACGAAAAAAAGCTCAAAAATACCCACAGAGAACAGAGACAGGGGGGAAGAAATCCCCCCCTTTTCATAGATCAAATCCGTTTTTTTCCTTTTTTGCCCTTTCTCGGATTTGATGGAGGTTTCGGCTCCCTTTTCGGGCGGAAGAAAAGCCCCAAACGGCAAATAAGAGCATTTAAGGATAAGGAGTTGAATATTGACACTATTAAGGATAAGGACTTGAATATTGACACTATAGATCGCGCCAGGTTGTCAATGTCAAACATGGTTACCAGATCTGTGTAAAACGAGAAGAGAAAACGAAAGAGACCCTTGTAGATTCGGAAGCTTTTCACCAAACTTGGGAAAAGTCCGATCAAACAACGTGCCACTTTCCTTTGGAATGCGTGGAAAAACAATTTGAACATGACAATGCCCTCTTGGGTTGTGGTTTTTTTTACTTTTACAATGGAAACCTTTTTACTTTTAGTATGGAAATCTATAGAATAGAATATAGAATAAGACAGTCCTGACAATTTGAATTATTCTGGGTTGAATAAAATTATCAGGAATGGTGAATAATATAAGGATTTTTTTGTACCTAAAATGACTCTCTTCTATTTCTATATAATATAGAAACAGCTAGACTCGAATAGACTAGAAACGATATCTCTTATGTTAATGTTAATGACACCAAAGGGATAGTAAATGACTGGAATTGGGATATGGATGGAATAAAATGAAATAGATTGGGGTTCGATAGGAAATGAGGCACGGAACGGAGCAACCAGGAAGAAGTTCCGTGAGTTACGAAGGAAGCTTCGGGCTCAGATTGGTCATTTTTTTTCTTTCTGAAATTTCACTCTATGAGATCTCCCATTGTTCCTCAGTAGCTCAGTGGTAGAGCGGTCGGCTGTTAACTGATCTGTCGTAGGTTCGAATCCTACTTGGGGAGATTTGATTCATTCTGAATTAAAGAATTCAGAGTGAAAGGGCTCGCTTTGACCGTTAGGAGTAGGTAACCCGTTGTTTCTATTGCATTTCCATCTATCTCATCGTATCACATTCTGTGCTGCGATATTTGAGAATCTTGAGAAGAATTCAGCAATGAATAAGGTAATTAGGGTCTGTAGATACGAGCGCAATCAAACATAAGTTTCATTGAATTAAGAATCAAGATATGTACTGTGAATGATTCAAAGGGCGATTCCTTACTCAGAGATGTTCTTTTGTACGTATATCGTACATCTCAAGGACTTGTGATAACAGAGGAGCATTTCTGCTCCGATCCAGTTGGCAAACCGTAGAGTGAATCAGAAACAATGGAACCGCGGATGAAAAAGCGGATCGATTTTAGGGGGATAGGCCTTTTTTTTGAGTGTGATTGGGAATAGAGGGACTATAACCCTTATGCACAACCCTATATTACCGGATCTAAAAGAATATACCAACCCCAAGGACCCATAGAATTCATTATGAATTCGTTATGGATCCAACATAGAGAAGCATTTAAATGTTTAGTCTTAGAACTTGTATACCTTGTCCATCTTTTTCTCAGTCAAGCAGCAAAACCGCCGGACTGACACCATCATACCGAAATCAAAATCATTCTTCGAGCTTTTCTTTCGCCTCTTCGAGTAGGTTAACTGAAAAGGTGAATCTCGGAATATCCTTTGATTTCAGAGCAATTACATGGTCTGTTATTGTTTTATTCAACTTTCCACGAAGCTTCTCTCTCTTCGGACCGTTCGGCATCCGCTGAATTGTATCTACCTGTTTCGCCATCCGTTGGATCCGTCTGCTCGACTCAATCTTTCTGCGTTCTAAACTGTACTGCTTCAGGTCTAAGATCATCACGACTCGCGCTAAGCGGTCTTGCTTAGACAGCCGTGGTTTCCCAACCATCCACCAAAACAAGCCATTCACGGCATAAGTGAGACTTGCGAATGTGCCAAAAACGGCCGCCGCAGAGACCATGAGAGTCTCTTTGGTTACTGTTTTTGTCACCCCAAAAACTACCTCAGTTTTAGTGAAACTGCCGTTAGCAAATGCCATATAGACATATATATAGTCCTCTTATTTGTTTGCATAGCTTCCGTGCTACTTACTTAGTTATGGAAGCCTAGATCTATTGATCTAGTATCTAATTCTATTTGATTACTACACTCTTGTCAA